TACTAGTGACGATATTGATGCTAGTGACGATATTGATGCTAGTGACGATATTGATGTGAGTGACGATATCGACCGTGACCTTGATACGGAGCTGGAGCTTCTAACTAGGATGAATGCACTAACTATGGATATGATGCCGGAAATAGGCCGATTTTATATCACCCTTCAATTCGAATTAGCAAAAGCAATGTCTCCTTGCATAATATGGATTCCAAACATTCATGATCTGGATGTGAATGAGTCGAATTACTTATCCCTCGGTCTATTAGTGAACTATCTCTCCAGGGATTGTGAAAGATGTTCCACTAGAAATATTCTTGTTATTGCTTCGACTCATATTCCCCAAAAAGTGGATCCCGCTCTAATAGCTCCGAATAAATTAAATACATGCATTAAGATACGAAGGCTTATTATTCCACAACAACGAAAGCACTTTTTCACTCTTTCATATAGTAGGGGATTTCGCTTGGAAAATAAAATGTTCCATACTAATGGATTCGGGTCCATAACCGTGGGTTCCAATGTACGAGATCTTGTAGCACTTACCAATGAAACCCTCTCGATTAGTATTACACAGAAAAAATCCATTATAGACACTAATATAATTCGATCTGCTCTTCATAGACAAACTTGGGATTTTCGATCCCAGGTAAGATCGGTTCAGGATCATGGGATCCTTTTCTATCAGATAGGAAGGGCTGTTGCACAAAATGGATTTCTAAGCAATTGCCCCATAGATCCTATATCTATCTATATGAAGAAGAAATCATGTAACGAAGGGGATTCTTATTTGTATAAATGGTACTTCGAACTTGGAACGAGCATGAAGAAATTAACGATACTTCTTTATCTTTTGAGTTGTTCTGCCGGATCGGTTGCTCAAGACCTTTGGTCTCTACCCGGACCCGATGAAAAAAATGGGATCACTTATTATGGACTTGTTGAGAATGATTCTGATCTAGTTCATGGCCTATTAGAAATAGAAGGCGCTCTGGTGGGATCCTCCCGGACAGAAAAAGATTGCAGTCAGTTTGATAATGATCGGGTGACATTGCTTCTTCGGACCGAACCAAGGAGTCCCTTAGATATGATGCAAAATGGATCTTGTTCTATCCTTGATCAGAAATTTCTCTATGAAAAATACGAATCGGAGTTTGAAGAAGGGGAAGGAGTCCTCGACCCACAAGAGATAGAGGAGGATTTATTCAATCACATAGTTTGGGCTCCTAGAATATGGCGCCCTTGGGGCTTTCTATTTGATTGTATCGAAAGGCCCAATGAATTGGGATTCCCTTATTGGGCCAGGTCATTTCGGGGCAAGTGGATCCTTTATGATGAAGAGGATGAGCTTCAAGAGAATGATTCGGAGTTCTTGCAGAGTGGAGCCATGCAGTACCAGATACGAGATAGATCTTCCAAAGAACAAGGCTTTTTTCGAATAAGCCAATTCATTTGGGACCCTGCGGATCCACTCTTTTTCCTATTTAAAGATCAGCCCTTTGTCTCTTTGTTTTCACATCGAGAATTCTTTGCAGATGAAGAGATGTCAAAGGGCCTTCTTACTTCCCAAACAGATCCTCCTACATCTATATCTAAACGCTGGTTTATCAAGAATACGCAAGAAAAGCACTTCGAATTGTTGATTCATCGCCAGAGATGGCTTAGAACCAAAAGTTCGTTATCTAATGGATTTTTCCGTTCTAATACTCTATCCGAGAGTTATCAGTATTTATCCAATCTGTTCCTATCTAACGGAACGTTATTGGATCAAATGACAAAGGCATTGTTGAGAAAAAGATGGCTTTTCCCGGATGAAATGAAAATTGGATTCATGGAATAGGGGAAAGGTTTCCCATTCCTTAGCCTGAAAGATATGTGGCCATGAAATAGAGATTAAGTGGAACAAAATTGACTGGGGGGTAGAGTCGTGGAAACACCTCTTTCTTCCATCTTTTAGACATGGAACAATATGTTACTGTTGAAACATGGAAGAATTGAAATCTTAGATCAAAATACTATGTATGGATGGTATGAACTGCCTAAACAAGAATTCTTGAACAGTGAGCAACCAGAGCTATTACTCACTCCATCCAAAAATTTCCATTCATGAAAGATGTAAATCCATTGGAAAATCAAAAATACGTATGTCGGATGAAATGGTGGTTGTTGCTATCTGCTCGAATAACGAATCATTGGTTTAACTGAATAACTAAATAAAATAGATAGACCCCTCTCTTCGTCTCAGGTCATGGATCTTCTCAATGGGAAGATCCCGTATATGGATAATACACATTCCAGTTAACCGGGCCTAATTCTAATTGTTCCGAAGCAAAGATATCCACGGGGCGATTCGTCCTATTCCGATATTCACGACCAAGAAGGACTGGATTCTCTTTCGGATAGGCCCTGAAAGGAAAAGGAAGGCTAGAATGCCAACAGACGTCTATTATTGAATTCACCTGACCCGATCGTACTCATTTGATTTTGGGAACATCCAGTG